TTGATTTTTCCCAATACAACCTAATTTTAAATTTCTAATTTTAAATTTTATTTTATCAGATCAGTATGTACAGATCAAGTTTGTTGATTTGTTATTTATGTTCAATTTTCAAAGTAAACTAAAAACTAATTTGGCCAGTTAAAGTAACTTAATTAAATAATATATTAATATATAATAAATATTAATAAATATAATTAAATTTTAATATTTAATAAATCCAATCTTTTTTTTCTGAAGGAAAAAAAAAAAAAGATTGGATTTATTTACTGTTATTATAATTTAATTTTTATGAATGTAATATATCAACCCAACTGATATTTCCCAACTACATTTATTATTAATTAAATTAATATTCATTAGTATAGTCTAGAGCTTAACTATAAAATTATGATTTTTGTTAAGCGAGGTTTAAAACTAAGGTGTACCACGGTTTTTAATGATTAAATAATTAATTAAATAAATAAATATAAATTTTTCTGACATCTAATTTAATTTTTATGAATGTAATATATCAACCCAACTGATATTTCCCAACTACATTTATTATTAATTAAATTAATATTCATTAGTATAGTCTAGAGCTTAACTATAAAATTATGATTTTTGTTAAGCGAGGTTTAAAACTAAGGTGTACCACGGTTTTTAATGATTAAATAATTAATTAAATAAATAAATATAAATTTTTCTGACATCTAATTTAATTTTTATGGATTATATTAAACTTGATTACAATTTAAGAATTTATTATTTACTATTAATTATATGATTTATATTTAATTTGGGATTTTCAGTAATTAGTTTTTTCTTTTAATTTTTGTTATTAAAGATATGTAATTTAATTAGGTTAAAGTTGTGCCAGCATCCGCGGTTATACATCTTATTTAAGTAAATTGTTTTAGTCTAAATTATTTTTTTTATGAATTTATCTTATTAAAAATTAAGTGGAATTTTTTTTATTATTCTTTTTCTTCAATAATTATTTATAAGTTTTTGAGTTAAACTAGGATTAGATACCCTATTATTAAAAATTTAATTTTATACTTGAGTATTAATAGATAAAATCTATGAAATTCAAATTATTTGGCGGTAATTTATTTATTAGGGGAACCTGTTCTTTAATCGATAAACCACGATAGTTTATACCTGTAATTTATTTGTATATCTCTATATCTTGAGTGTTTATACAGAATATTCTCGTTTATATATTTTAAAAAATATTAGGTCAAGATGCAGTTTTTTATAGGTAAGTGTGGGTTACTTTAATTTTAAATTATTTAGGATGTTAATCTTTATGATTATTTGAAATTGGATTTAACAGTAAATTAAATTAATTTATTTATTTGAAATTCTTTGTAAATTATGCACATATCGCCCGTCACTTTCATTTCATTTGAAATAAGTCGTAACAAAGTTACTTTACCGGAAGGTAAAGTAAATTTAGTGGTCAAGATGTAGCTTATTTAAAGTTAATTATTTACATTAATTGGAAAATTTTTAAAATTCTTCTTGAAAGATTTAATTTATTTTTTTTTATTTTTATATTATTTAAGTTGTTAAAAATTTTATTTAAAAGTTTGTACATTTTTGTTTTTATTTTTTAATAATACTTTTGTAGTACCTTTTGTATCAGGGTAAATTTAATGTTTAATTTATATTATTTTCCCGAATTTAAGTTATTTAGCCTTAAATATTTATATATGTTTTATAATATTTTTATATTTTAGGTTGGTAGTTATAAGTTAATCGACTTTAATGTTATCTGGTTAATTTAGATTAAATTTAATTTTTATTTATTTATTTTTATTTTAATTTAAAATTTTAATTATATTTTATAAGGGATTAGCTTTATATTTTTATATTTATTACAATTTTTGAAGTTTATTTTCTTTTATAATTTGTTATTTAGTTTTTAATAATTTAATTTTAGTTAATTTTATTTTTTTATTAATATTTACTTATAAATTACATAGAATTATTTTGTTTTCTTTTTTATAATGATTTAATTAGTATAATTTTAATTTTAATTAGAATTAACTCGACAACTATTATTTTCAACTGTTTATCAAAAACATTTCTTTTAGTTTTTATTAAAAGTAAGTTCTGCCCAATGATTAGTTTAATGGCTGCAGTATTTTGACTGTACAAAGGTAGCATAATAATTTGTTTCTTAATTGGGGACTTGTATGAAAGAATAAATGAGAAATAATTTTTATTTGATTAATTTTTAGAATTTTAATTTTAGTAAAAATTCTAAATTTTTTATTTGGGACGAAAAGACCCTATAGAACTTTTCATATTTAAATATGTTTTATTGGGGTGATAGTTAAATTTAAACTTTAATTTCTTATTTCAATTATAATTGACTTTAAATATTTTTATTTTACAAGTTAAAGTTACCTTAGGGATAACAGCGTAATTTAAGTGGGGAGTTCATATCTATACTTAAGTTTGCGACCTCGATGTTGAATTAAGATAAAAAATTGGGGTAGATTTTATTTTTTTAAGTCTGTTCGACTTTTAAATTCTTACATGATTTGAGTTCAAACCGGTGTAAGCCAGGTTGGTTTCTATCTTGATTTATTAAAGTAATTTAGTACGAAAGGACCATTTATTTTATTTTTAATATTAATTTTTACTAAATTGGCAGAATTTGATGCTTTAAATTTAGAATTTAATTAAGTAATTTATATTACATTTAGTAATATTTATAATAACCTGTATCATTCTTCTAGTTATAGTTTTGGTTTCAGTAGGATTTTTTACTTTAATGGAGCGTAAAATTATGGGTTTTATTCATATTCGTAAGGGTCCAAATAAAGTTGGCTATTGAGGGTTACTTCAACCTTTCAGAGATGGGGCTAAATTATTTTTTAAGGAGCAGGTATTTCCTATTAATTCAAATTTTTTAGTCTATTATTTATGTCCTATTCTGGGTTTAATTCAGTCATTATTCATTTGATTATTATTTCCTTTTTATGTTAATTGTGTTGAGTTTAATTATGGTTTTCTTTTTTTTCTTTGTTGTTCAGGTGTAGGAGTTTATAGATTAATTATTTGTGGTTGATCTTCTAATAGAATTTATTCAATTCTAGGGTGTGTTCGTAGAATCTCACAATCTATTTCTTATGAGGTAAGTTTGTCTTTAGTATTGCTTTCTTTTTTTTTTCTTTCAGAGAGGTATAGTTTTAATTTTATGTTTAAGATACAGTTTAGGTTATGATTTATTTTTTTTTCTCTTCCTTTGTTCTTTAGTTGATTTTCTTGTTGTTTAGCTGAGACTAATCGGTCTCCTTTTGATTTTTCAGAAGGTGAGAGAGAACTAGTTTCTGGCTTTAATATTGAATATGGAAGTGGTGGCTTTGCATTCTTGTTTATTGCTGAGTATGCAAGAATTATTTTTATTAGAATGGTTTCTTGTTTAATTTTTCTCGGTGGTGATTTTTATTCATTTTTTTTTTTTATTAAAATTATTTCCTTATGTTTCGTTTTTGTTTGAGTTCGTTGCTCCCTCCCTCGTTACCGTTATGATAAATTAATATATTTAGCTTGAAAGTGTTACTTGCCAATATCTTTAAATTATGTATTATTTTTTATTTTATTAAAGTTGTTAGTTTTTTATCATTTTTTTTTGTTAAGTTATTAAATATTAATCTTTTTTTTACTTTCAAAGTAAATGCTTTAAAAATAAGCTAAATAACTATTTAATTATTTTGTCTCATGTTTTAATTAAAATAGGATCTGAAATAAAATATCTAAAGTATACAACGGTTAATGTTATACCGATGTTAATAAATGGTGCTTCAACTGGTCGTGCCCCAATTCATGTTAATATAATAGCTGTTGATACAAATAATCAAAAGTTTACTTGGTTTAATGGGTAAAATCTATTTCCACGAAAATTTGATTTCATTGATATTGGTAAAATTACTAAAATTACAATTGATATAAATAATGCAATAACCCCTCCTAGTTTATTAGGAATTGAACGTAAGATAGCATAGGCAAATAAGAAGTACCATTCTGGTTGGATGTGAACTGGGGTTACTATTGGGTTTGCTTCAATAAAGTTGTCTGGATCGGATAACAAATAAGGAGCAGTTAAATTTAGTATAATTAATATAGATAAGGTAATTGTAATTCCCAATAGATCCTTAATTGAAAAATATGGGTGGAATGGAATTTTATCTGAATTTGAATTAATACCGATAGGGTTGTTTGATCCTGTTTGGTGTAAAAAAAAAATATGGATAATTACTATTATTACAATAATGAAAGGTAATATAAAATGAAGGCTGAAGAATCGGGATAAAGTAGCATTGTCTACTGCGAAGCCACCTCATAGCCATGTTACTAATGTTGACCCAATGTATGGGATTGCTGAAAGTAAATTGGTAATTACTGTTGCCCCTCAAAATGATATTTGACCTCAGGGTAATACGTAACCTAAAAAAGCAGTTGCTATTGTTAAAAGTAAAATTACAATTCCAATTAATCATGTTTTTGTAAACTTATAAGAACCGTAGTATATTCCACGTCCCGTATGAATGTACAGACAGATAAAAAATAATGAAGCCCCATTAGAATGTATTGTGCGAATTAATCACCCATAATTTACATCTTTAGAGATATGGGCCACTCTTTGGAATGCTAACTCGATATTCGCTGTATAGTGTATTGATAGTAAAATTCCTGTAATTAATTGTATTGCTAAACAACATCCTAAAATAATTCCCAAGTTTCATCAAGAGTACAGGTTAATTGGTGCTGGGAGATCAATTACTGAATAATTTAAAATTTTAATTAATTGATTTCTTTTTCGTATTGGTTTATTCATAAATTTTTGATGCTCGTAGTGGGCCTTCATGATGTTTGACAATTTTAGATACTGAAATTATTGTTAAGAGTAGATAGATTACTAGCATTATTGTTAATATTATTGATTTTTTGTTATAAATTTTAATTAAAGATAGGTCAATTATTTTTTGATGATTAATTTGTAATTTTTCATGAACTTGATTTTCAATTATTATTTCATCAATTATAATTAATATAATAATTAAAGCTAATGTTAAATTGATTTTTAATTTAAATTTTTCATTTGATGCGATTCTTCTTATATAAGTAAATAAAATTAACAGGCCTCTGATTATTATTAGAAATGTAATTATTATGAATCATGATGTGTAGGATATTTGATTAATTATTAAAATTATTAATATGGTTTGAATTAGGAGTAAGATCCCCATAGATATAGGATTTATAAATAAAAAAGTTATTCTTGAATTAATTATTATGATTTTTATTAATATTATTTTTATTTCAACAAATAGTTTATAAAAATATGAACTTTGGGAGTTTAAGAAGGTTGTTTAACCTTTGTTGATGTTATAAAGGTATCCCTAAATTTGATTTACAAAATCAATATTTTAATTAAATTATTATAACTTAATACTTATGAAATTTCTTATTAGATATATAATTTTTATAAGTATATTGTCCATTATTATTATTCGTAAACATATTTTATTATGTTTGATTAGATTAGAATTTGCAGTTCTGGGTCTTCTCATGCTTATTTTTCTTTTCTGTTTAAATTATAATTATTGTTTTTATATTTATTTAGTTATAATAACGTTTTATGTTTGTGAGGGAGTCTTAGGATTATCAGTATTAGTGTATATAATTCGTTCCCATGGAAATGATTTTTTAAATTCTCTAAGTTTATGATAAAGTTAATTATTTCTTTTATATTTCTAATCCCCCTATTAATATTTCGTAGGTGAATTGTCATTCAGTTCAGATTGATAATAATTATAGTTTTATTTATATTTTTTAATGTAAATTTTTTCTTTTCTTCTGTCTCTTACTTTATAGGTGTTGATTTTTTATCCTATGGTCTAATTGCTCTGTCGATTTTGATTGTTTCTTTAATGATTATATCTAGAGATTCAATTTTTAAAGATTTATTTGTTTCTTTATTTTTACTAACAAATATTTTTTTATGTTTAATTTTGATTTTTGTATTTTCTGTCCTTAATATATTTATATTCTATCTTTTTTTTGAATTTAGATTAATTCCTCTTTTAATTTTAATTTTTGGTTGAGGGTATCAACCTGAGCGTTTAATTTCAGGATTGTATTTATTTTTTTATACCTTATTCGCCTCTTTACCCCTATTTTTAGTTCTTATTTATTTTTATCATCTTAATTATATGGTTTTTTTTGATTTAAAATTTAATATACCAATAAATTTTTTTATTCATTTTTGTGTAGTTTTCGCCTTTTTAGTTAAATTACCTATATTTATAGTTCATTTTTGATTACCTAAAGCTCATGTTCAAGCGCCTGTTTCAGGATCTATAATTCTAGCAGGCTTACTCTTAAAGATTGGTGGCTATGGTATTGTTCGTTTTATATATATTATGGAATTTTTATTTATGCGTTATAATTGAGTTTGATTTTCTCTAAGGTTGGTAGGGGCTATTTTGGTCAGAATTATTTGTTTTTTACAGGGCGACATCAAATGTATGATTGCATATTCTTCTGTGGCCCATATAGGGTTGTGCATTATTGGGTTAATAACTATAAATAAGTGAGGTTTATTGGGTTCTTATTTAATAATAATCTCCCATGGTCTATGTTCTTCTGGGTTATTTTGTTTAGCTAACATTTCATATTGTCGATTTCTTAGACGTAGATTTTTTTTTAATAAGGGGCTTTTAAATTATATACCTAGAATATGCATACTTTGATTTCTTTTTTGTAGATTTAATATAAGTTGTCCACCTAGATTAAATTTTATGAGAGAAATTTTTATTGTTTCCAGAATGGCTTGTTATTGGTTTAATTCTTTTTATTATTTTTTTTTTATCTCTTTCTTGTCTGCTTGCTTCAGCTTCTATTTATTTAGATTTAGACAACACGGTAATTTTAATTTTCTTTATAGCTATTGCTCTGGATTTGTTCGTGAGTACTTGCTTTTAATAATTCATCTTCTTCCTATTATTTTAATTATATTAAATTTAGATTTTTATTTAATTTACTTAAGTAGTTTATTTAAAATAAAGATTTGTGGTGTCTTAGAAGTATATATGTATCTTAGGTTTTGATTAAATTTAATTTTTACTTAGTTTGGGGTTTTATAATCTTATTGTGTTCTTTAATTTCGTTCATTTTTTTCTTGTATTTTATATTTTTTGATTATAGAATGATACTAGAATGGGTTATCTTATCTTTTAATTCTTATAAAATTATTTATTTAATAAATTTTGATTGAATTTGCTTTTTATTTATTTCTGTTGTTCTGATTATTTCTTCAATGGTGATTTTATACAGAATTGATTACATGGGAACAAAAAGTTATTCTAGGAACCGGTTTTTATTTTTAATTCTTTTGTTTGTTTTGAGTATAGTTCTTATGATTATTAGTCCTAATTTACTTAGTATTTTATTAGGTTGGGATGGGCTAGGTTTAGTTTCTTATTGTTTAGTTATTTACTATAATTCTTCAAAGAGTTATTTAGCTGGTATAGTAACTTGTTTAATTAATCGTATAGGAGATATTGGTTTAATCATAAGAATTGCTTGAATAACCTCTTATGGAAGCTGACATTTTATATTCTATACTGGTTTTTTTTCTAGTTTTATATTTTATTTAGTTTTTATTTCTTGTTTTACAAAAAGAGCTCAAATTCCATTTTCTATTTGACTACCGGCTGCAATAGCAGCCCCCACACCTGTTTCCTCTTTAGTTCATTCATCTACACTTGTTACTGCAGGTGTGTATTTATTAATTCGTTTTTTCTATAAATTTATTTATATGAATTATTTTTTTATTCTATTAAGTTTGCTAACTATATTTATATCTTCTTTTTGTGCAAATTATGAATTTGATTTAAAAAAAATTATTGCCCTATCTACATTAAGTCAATTAGGATTAATGATAAGATCATTATTCTTAGGGTTAGTAAATTTAACTATATTCCATTTACTCACTCATGCTATATTTAAAAGTTTACTTTTCTTGTGTGCAGGTATTATAATTTTTTATATAAATGATAATCAAGATATTCGTATAATAAGTTCATTAAGAAAAAATTTACCCTACACTGTAGCAAGTTTTAATGTTGCTAACTTAGCTTTATGTGGGATCCCCTTTTTGTCTGGATTTTACTCAAAGGATATAATTGTGGAAAGTTCTGAAGTGGTTCCTATGAATTTTTTTTTTTTTTTTTTTTTTTTTTTTTGTTTAGGTCTTACTGCTTGTTATTCAATTCGTTTATTTTATTATTCTATAATTTTTGATTGTAAGTTGAATTCTTGTATAATTTTTTATGAAAATTTTAATTTAATAAAACTTAGAATTGTAATTTTAACTTTTTTTTCTGTATTTTTTGGATGTATAATTATATGAATTTTATTAATTGATTTGACTTTTATTATCCTACCCTTTGTGATTAAAATTTTAACTTTGTTGATAGTTGGGTTAGGATTTGTTTTAGGATCTCAGATTTTTGAGTTTAAGGATTATTTACTTAATTCTAGAAATTATTTGTTTTTTAATATATGGTTTATGTTTAGTTATTCATATTTTGTTTATCTTTTTTTTTATAAGTTCTCTAATAGTTATAAATTGAACATCAATTGAGGTGAATATTATGGTGCCTCAGGTATTTCATTTTATTTAAATGAGTTTTCTGTTTTAATTCAGTTAATTTTAGACAACAATATAAAGATTATATTAGTTTCTTTTTTAATTTGAATATTTATTTTAATTTATTTTAGTAGCTTATATTTAGAGCATTATATTGAAGATATAAAGGAAAATTTTATTCTAAAATATTCATAGGCTCTTATTTGTTCCTTTTTTTTAATGAAAATAAAATGTTTTTTAAACTATATGAACTATAAGAAGTAAACGGAGTTTAACCGCTTTAAGTTTTAGTTAGAAGCTAAACTTATATTCCTGACTTCTTTTAATTAGAATCTAATTCAATTTTCTTATTAACAATAAGGTGCCTCTTTTTGGCTTTAATTAAAACATGAGGGTTATTTCCTTAATTTTAGGTCGAAACTAAATGTAAATTTTACTTCTTTGTTATTAAGATTGACTTATGCAAGCACTTTTTGAATGCAAATCAAATATTATAATTAATTACAATCCTTTATTTAGTTCAATTTAGTATTCCGTTGATTCATTCATGATATAATCCTACAATTAAAATTATTACAAATAAAATTGATGTTATTATTCATTGAAAAGTTATTGAACTTTTTAGTGTTAAGATCATTGGTAAAATAATGATAATTTCGATGTCAAAGATTAAAAAAATAACTGCAATTAGAAAAAAGTGAATTGAAAATGGTAAACGTTTAAATGATATAGGATTGAATCCACATTCAAATGGAGTTGATTTTTGTATGTCATTAATTGATTTTTTTCTAATTATTATGATAAGGATAATAATTGCTCTTGAAATTAGGATAACTACTATTAGAAATTTTAAAGTCAAGTTTATTACTTATTTCTTTTTAGAACATTTAAGTTGGAAGCTTAATATACTTTTTATATTAAATAAGTATCCACCTCATCAGTATAGAGAAATATATAAAAATAATCATACTACATCCACAAAGTGTCAGTATCAAGCTGAAGCCTCAAATCCAACGTGATGGTCATCTGAGAAGTGTAATCTCTTAATTCGTAAAAATGATACTATAATGAAAATGGTTCCGATTAATACGTGTAATCCGTGAAACCCTGTTGCAATGAAAAATGTAGATCCATAGACTGAATCAGAAATACAAAATGGGGATTCTATGTATTCATATAATTGAAGTAAAGTAAAGTATACTCCTAAAATAATGGTTAAAATTATTCTTTGCGTTATTTGATTTAAGTTTTTTTGAATTAAACTATGATGTGCCCATGTGATTGTAATTCCTGATCTAAGTAAAATTATTGTATTAAGTATAGGGATATTAATTGGGTTAAAGGGTTCAATACCCTTGGGGGGTCATATTAACCCAATTTCTATGGCTGGGGTTAGTCTTCTATGAAAGAATGCCCAGAAAAAAGATACAAAAAAGAATACTTCTGATACGATGAAAAGGACTATTCCTATCTTTATTCTTAATACTACTTTATTTGTATGAATTCCTTGAAATGTAGATTCCCGGATTACATCCCGTCATCATTGTAGTATTGTTAGTAAAATAATAATTATACCAATTATTATTAAGTTTATGTTGAATTTATGGAATCATATTACTATTCCAAATATAAGTCTTAACAGTCCTATTGATCCTGTTAAAGGTCATGGTCTTTTATCTACTAAGTGAAAAGGATGATTGTTCATTTTAAATTTCTCTTGAATATAATGTAGTTAATGTCATAAATACATATCCTTGAATTAATGCTACTGCTGATTCAAATAATATTAATCCTGTGTATACTACTATAGTTGAGATTATTAATATCATTCTACCTGTGTTGTTTCCAAGTAAAGACATTAATAAATGTCCTGCAATTATATTGGCCATTAATCGTACTGATAAGGATCCAGGTCGGATAATATTTCTAATTGTTTCAATTATTACTATGAATGGTATTAATACTCCGGGTGTACCTGTTGGTAGTAGATGGGCAAATATAGATTGTCTTTTGTTAATTCACCCATATAATATAAATGCTAGTCATAATGGTAACGCCAAAGCTAGTGAAAAGATTAGATGGGATGATGAAGTAAAAACGTATGGTATTAATCCTATAATATTATTAATTATAATAAACACGAAGATTGAAATTAGTATTAGTGTAGTTCCCTTATAAGGTATAAATATAAATATTTCGTCCTTTAATCTTTTAATAATTTTATTTGTTATTACAGAAGTTTTGTTTCTTATGAATCAAAATTTATAAGGTAAGATTAAAATGAAAATTCATGTTCTTAATCAATTTAAAGATAAAAATCCTGTGCATGGGTCGAATACTACAAATAGGTTAGTTATCATATTCAGTTTATATTGTTTTTTATTAATGATATTTTTTTATTAATTTTATTGTTTGAGTTAAAGTATATAATTATCATAACCATTAAGTAAGATAAAATAAATACTACTATTAATAATGTTCATCATATTGGTGATATTTGTGGCAAAAAGATTACTATATTAGTATTTTAAAATTGACAATTTTATGTTTTATTAAACTAAATCTTTTCATTAAGAGTATTTGCTAATTTACTATATTTTGGTTTAAGAGACCAATACTTGCATTTAAGTAGCTTAATGAAAAATTTTTTAATCAATTTAAAAATGAATTTAAGTTAATTCTTTCAATTATAATTGGTATAAATCTGTGATTTGCTCCACAAATTTCCGAACATTGACCATAAAATAGGCCTGGTCGTGTTAAGATGATATTTGCTTGATTTATTCGCCTTGGTGAAGCATCTGCCTTAATTCCTAAAACTGGAATTGTTCATGAATGAATAACATCTGTTGATGTAATTAGTAATCGTGTTTGAGTATTTCATGGTAGTATAATCTTATTATCTACTTCAATTAATCGAAATTCATTTGATTCAATTTCATTTGTTGGTTTTATATAAGAGTCAAATTCAATTTTTTTAAAATCTGAATATTCATAAGATCAATATCATTGATGGCCAATTACTTTTAGTGTTAAAAGTGGTTTTATGGTTTCTTCTATTGCATATAAAATTTTAAGTGATGGTAATGCAATAAGAATTAACATTACTGCTGGGAGTATAGTTCAAATTAATTCAATTATTTGCCCTTCTAATAGTAATCGATTATTAAATTTAGTTTGGATTAATGAAATCATTATGTATCCTACAACAATTGTAATAATATAAATAATCATTATTGTGTGGTCATGAAAAAATGTTAATTGTTCTATTGTAGGCGAGTTTGCATCTTGTGTATTTAAATTTGATCATGTTGCAATTTTTAATGAAATAAGTTTATTTATAGATGAATTTTAAGCTCATTGCATTTGTTTCTGCCACATTAAAATTTAATAAGCATTGGTAATTCTCTATACGAATGTTCCTCTGGTGGTAGTTTTTGTATTCATTCTACTGATGAATAATTATTAAGGGTATAAATAACCTTTCGTTTAGCTACTATTCTTTCTCAAATAATGAATATTATTATCAATACTCTAGTTAATGAGATTAAACCCCCAATTGATGATAGTATATTTCATGAAGTGTAAACATCAGGGTAATCTGAGTATCGCCGAGGAAATCCTCTTAACCCTAAGAAATGTTGTGGGAAAAATGTTAAGTTTACTCCTGTAAACATAACTGTAAATTGGATTTTTAATCAATTAGGATTCATTGTAACACCTGTGAATAATGGATATCATTGGATTAATCCAGCCATGATTGCAAATACTGCACCCATAGACAATACATAGTGAAAATGAGCTACTACATAATAAGTATCATGGAGAATAATGTCAATTGATGAATTTGATAGGATAATTCCAGTTAATCCACCAATTGTAAATAAAAATACAAATCCGTATGATCAAATTATTGAGATTCTTCTTTTTAATGATACTCCGTATATAGTTGCGAGTCATCTAAATACCTTAATTCCCGTCGGTACCGCAATGATTATTGTAGCCGAGGTAAAATATGCTCGTGTGTCTACATCCATTCCTACTGTAAACATATGATGTGCTCAAACTACGAATCCTAATAAACCAATGGATATTATAGCATATACTATACCAATATACCCGAAAGATTCATTTTTCCCTCTTTCTTGTGTTACAATGTGTGAAATTATCCCGAACCCTGGTAGAATTAAAATATAAACTTCAGGATGACCAAAAAATCAAAATAAATGTTGGTATAAAATTGGGTCACCACCCCCCGCTGGGTCAAAAAAAGATGTATTTAAATTACGATCGGTTAATAATATAGTAATGGCTCCAGCTAAGACGGGTAATGATAGAAGTAGTAATACAGCTGTAATAACAACTGATCAGACAAATAAAGGTGTTCGATCTAATTTCATGAAAGGTGCCCGCATATTAATTACTGTTGTAATAAAATTTACTGCCCCCAGAATAGATGAGATTCCTGCTAAATGTAATGAGAAAATAGTTAAATCAACTCTTGGTCCTGAGTGTGCAATATTAGCTGATAGAGGCGGGTAAACTGTTCACCCAGTCCCTGCTCCCATTTCTACTATTGATCTGGTTAATAATAATGTTAATGATGGTGGTAATAATCAGAATCTTATATTATTCATTCGAGGAAATGCCATGTCTGGTGCTCCAATTATTAATGGCAATAATCAATTTCCAAATCCACCAATTATGATAGGTATAACTATAAAAAAAATTATAATAAAAGCATGTGCTGTAACAATAACATTATAAATTTGGTCTCTTCCCAAAAATGGTCCAGGTTGTGACAATTCGACTCGAATTAAAATTCTTAATATTATTCCCACTATTCCGGATCAGATTCCAAAGATAAAATATATGGTTCCGATATCCTTGTGGTTTGTTGAGTATAGTCATTTATTCATGAATAAATTAAGATGTCTGATTAAAGTAATAAATTGTAAATTTATTTAAGGTTTTTACCTCTTAATAACAGGTTTTATAGTTTAAGAAAAATGTTAAATTGCAAATTTAAAGATGGTAATCCTAAGACTTACAATCTTTTATATTTTCAACTTTGAAGGCTAATAGTTTCTTTAACTTAAAGTCTTTAAGTTAAAGACTTTATTGTTAAAATCAAAGGAAGAGTTATTAGATTGATAAGGGATAGATTTGTAGATATTGTTGATGAATTATTTAAGTTTGGCTTTAATTTTGAAGATAAAAATATAAGAGCTAAAAAAGTAATTCGTATATAAAAAAATATTACTAGTAATGAACAAGCAATAATTAAAATTAAATTCAAGATTATTATTTTTGAAATTATGAATTCAATAACTATTAATTTAATTGTGAATCCTATTAATGGTGGTAGCCCACCTATTGACAAGAGGAAAAACCACATAGAAATATTCAATCCTAAGGATTTGTCATTAATAATTATTTGATTTAAGTAATTCATGTTTATTTTTGATATAAAATTCATTACGATTAAGATTAAAATTGAGTAAATCAAGAAATAGGTTAATCATGTCATATTTTGTTTTATACAAGATAAAATTAATCCGATATTAAAAATTGAAGAATAAGCTATTAACTTACGAGTTGATGGTTGAATTAACCCAGATAATGATCCCACTAAGATGGTAATTATTGCAATTATTATTATTGAGGTGTTAATGTAAGTTATTATCGTGATAGGTGGCAATTTTAATAATGTTAACAGGATTATATTGGAATTGAACGTAAGCCCCTCAGTAATTCTAATTAATCAAGTATGAAGAGGTGCTACTCCTATTTTTAAAGTAATGGCTAAAGTGACTAATGCTTTATTAAAATTTTCATTTATCAATATTAGTATTAACCCTAAAATTAATATGGCTGACCTAATTCTTTGGACTAGAAAATATTTTATTGAAGATTCAGATGATAAAATCATTTTTGAAATTATGAGAGGTATAAATGACACTAGGACAATTTCTAACCCACATCAAATTATAATTCAATTATTAGTTCTAATACATATTATAACCCCAACAATTATAAATGCAAAGAAAAATATTTTTGATGAATTAAATTTTATTATAAAGAAGAAGACTCTACTTCTTTAATTAGGGTATGAACCTAGTAGCTTAATTAGCTTATCTTTATTGTAAAAAGGTGAATGAGCACATGAAATTTTGAATTTCAAGGAAAAGTTTAAATCTTTATTTTACAATAAGAGTAAAATTTACTTAATTTATTCTATCAAAATAATCCTTTAATCAGGCATCTTATT